CTAGCTAAATGGCAATTGGCGCATACAATACGTCCAGTCGCTTCTCGTGGATTTTCATAACCCTGCTGTGCAAAAATGGGATATGCATTTGAAATGGATGTACGAGTTATTATATATATCATTAGCGATATGGAAATAGATCGAGTAATCTGTTCCTTTATCCAAGAAAAAGTATTTCTAGTTTGCATGGTCCAACCATTGATCCCGAAAATTTCTACAATAAATTGGGGTAGGTTACTAATGGAGTTTCCTATCCACGATTCTGTTATTTACTGGAATAAATTGACTGGATTAATATATAGGAATATAGGATGAATCCCCGGGATGGGTAGAAATCTAAAGTGATTTTCAATGCTTTGCTTCTGTACAACTGCAAAGTAAGAAACATTCTAATAGGAATTGGATTAGGTAGATAATTTTTTCAGTCATTCATTGAATGATAAATCACTACAAGTGACGGAGATACGCGATTTAAATAACGGAAAATCCAATATTTTAAAATTGTATCTAGAATGACTGGAAAAGTGGAAACAAGGCCAGATATTATTTGATCATTATGAACAAATCCAAAATCCTTGTAGACAAAGCCAATCAGCAGTTCCCAACCATGGGGCGAATGAAATCCGATACATAAATCAGTTAATAAAAGAAGAGAAAAAGCTTTTATTGTGTCACTTAAGTTATATAGGAATTCCTGAGCCCAAGAGTTAAGAATAACAAGTTCTTTATTACCCAAAATAGAATAACCGCTTAGAATAATGAAACAGATTATATTTGTCGAGAAGTGCAAAATCGTATGAATACGACCCTCGTTGTGTATCTTGATTAATTGGATTGTTTCTTTGTGAATTCCTATACGAAGGTTTTGTAGATGTGTCTCCGAGTATTCCTTGATCATTTCCTCTAAGAAGAGGAGTTCCTCCAATTCTCTGAATTTTTCTAGAATACTCTTTTCTTCAATATCATTCAAAAAAAATTCGGATTGCCTAGTATTCCACCAATAAGTAACCCATGATTCCAGACTTTTTTGAAATGAGAGAGAAATCCACCAGGGCAAAAATACTATAGATGCAAGATATAAAAGAGGAGTGAATGCTTTCTTTTTTTCCATTTTTTCGTCTGTGAATTGTTAATGAACCCATCTCATTCGTCGACTCTATGTAATCTAATATTTCTCTCATGCATCTCTTCTATTACAAGTTATCGAACCTATGAATCTATTCACTCTTTTTTATTTGTGATTTCGTGGTTAGGCCTTGAATCTAGAAAAAAAATACCGAAATAGACGAAAAATTTGAATGAATAAATAAAAAAAATTGTTTACCTATATTTCAATTGGTCGAATTCGAAGCACATATCTCCTTTCGATAAATGCCCGGAAAAATTTTATTTTATTATTATTCCATATATGTCTGCTTTGACTCGAATGAATGTTTTGAAGAAACCTCAATTAAGTTATAAGTTATGTTATAGAAAAAGGGGATTCTTTCTTTTTTTGCTCTCCTGCTGAGAAAGCATTCATTTCTCGGCTTCATTTATTAAAAAACTTCAATTGGTACACGCAAGAAATAGGCCAATTCAGCAGCTTTTTGTTCCATTTCCCGTGGAGTAAAATTCTCATCAGTACGAGTCAATGGAATGGCTCCCTGGCCTCTGATATCCATATAAAGGACACGACGAGCAAAAAGACCCTCTTTCACTTCTATTCTGACGGACTGAATATCTTTTATAAGAAATCGGAGGAAGACCCGACGATTTTTTCCAGGAAATCCCCAACGAAAGATACACACTATTCCATCTTTTCTATCAAATCGATCATAACCACTACCTACATTCCACGAAATTGTGCACCACAAATAGGAGCTAATAAAAAGACCCGCGATCCCATAGAAAGACATCACAATTCCTTGCGGAAAAAAAACTATTTCCTGAGACGGAAATAAAGATATCAAATTTCTACCAAGATAACTCGAGGTTCCAACCAACAAGAATCCTAATGAACCTAAAAAAAGGATAACAGCCCAGCAGAAATTACTTGTTTTTCGAGCCCCCGTTATAGGTTCTATCCATATATGTTCTGATCGACAACTCATACTTGATCCAGTTGCTTTTTTTGGAATTGAGAGAATACCCCAAATGAATTTGACTTTAGTCCGTTTGTTTCCGAAGTAACTCGCATCAACTAGCACTAGTTTGATGTGAACCTTTAGGAGTAATTCATTAAATTGGTTAGATCTAAACTAATAACATACCCTTCGTATGATCTCACTAAAGATAGCCACATGTATATAGATACACCAACTTTACAGTTCAGCCATCCGCCGAGTTGGGTCTATTTGAAAATAGATAGAATATAGCATTTTTGGGAGATTTTCGGCGGAAGCCACTTATACCAAATATACCAAATTTTGCTAAATGGATATCTGTGTTATGATACAAGCGTCAGTTAAAAAAAAATAGATGAGATTTTGTGCCCTCGCCTCTAAACAATTTTGTTTTT